TTTCCTTTGAAGCGAAAATGGACTTTCCTTGATACCTAACATAATGCATCAAAGGATCCTTAAACAACCATAGATTGACTTGAAAATCTTTAGCAAAGACTTCTACAAGATGTTTTATTTTTTCATAGAAATATATTCGTTCAACAAGAGCTCCAAAAGATGTTGATTGTAAATGAAAAGATTGGTTACGGAGAAAGACGAAGATGGATTCGTATTCACATATATGAGAATTATATAGGAAGAAGAATAATCTTTGCTTTCGTTTTGAAAAAAAAGAAATGACTTTCTTTGGAATAAAAAGACTAGTCCAATGACGATAGTCGTGGAGAAAGAATCGTAATAAATGCAAAGAGGGAGCATCTTTTACCCAGTAGCGAAGATTTTGAACCAAAATTTCCAAATGGGCTGGGTAAGGTATTAGATATATTAATACATAGTTTAAATGTGAAAATTTGTCCTCTAAAAAAGGAAATACTGAATGAATTGATCGTAAATTCTGAGATTTGACTCTCCCTTTATTTTCTAAGGAAGATAGTAATCGTAGAGAAAATGGAATTTCTACAATGACTGCAAATCCCTCTGATATCATTTGAGAATCAAAATTCTTAGTGCGCCCAAAAAGTATATTTTGGTTAGAACCCTTACCAGAAAAAATCAAATGATTCTTTTGATACATTCGAGTAATTAAACGTTTCACAAATAGTAAGCTAGATTTATTGTCATACCCTACATTTTCCAACAAATGCGCTCTATTTAAACCATGATCATGAGCAAGTGCATAAATATACTCCTGAAAGATAAGTGGATATAAGAAGTAGTCTTGTTGAGACCCATCTATCTTTAAATATCTTTGAAATTCCTCCATTTGAAATTCTATTTCTACCAAAAGTAGAGGATTTGGGGGGTTATCAAATGATGCATAGTGCGATACAGTCAAAACAGGGTATTCTTTTCTTATAAGAAATAAGAAAAGAATAGATACCTCTGATCTAGGTAGACTTATCAACAGACTCTCTATCCTCTGTTTTTCTATGGTTTATCCTCGTTATAAGATAACAAAACAGGGTGGTTAGAAATCCTTTATTTTTTCAACCCAATCGCTCTTTTGATTTTGGAAATTTTTTTATCAATATACTGTTTCTTTTAAACACATATCTCCATTTCAAAATAGAATAATATTCTAATAATAATAAAGAATGGCAATAATTAGGATTCGTTAAAAAATAACGAATTCACTCGTGGGAAAAGCCCTTCCCGTATCAGGCACTAATATATTTTTAACATATAATTAGATCGGGCAATCATTCAAATTAAGAACAGAAGCTCGTTGCTTTTTCTTTCCCTATAATTAATTGAAGCCATAGGGCTCTATCTCTATCCATTTATTCATTCGACCCAACTTGAAATTGAATTCACTTTACTCCGTTTCAATAATTAAAACAAGGTTTTATACCGATCCGGAAAGAATGAAATATTCTCAGAACTCTTCGTTGATACGACATGCTATTTTTTCCATCCATTCCCTTTCCGGATCAGTCGCGGTCTTCCAAACTTTACCGATGGTATGGACGAATCCCTCACTTCATCCCAATGTGTAAAAGATCCTAGTCGCACTTAAAAGCCGAGTACTCTACCGTTGAGTTAGCAACCCGAATAGGAATAAAAAAAGGTGTATAGATACAATCAGAATCAAACTAAATGATTATACGAGGCAATGAAACTGTTGGACTAAGAAAGTCCAAAATCTAAAAAAAAACATCTATTTTCAAATTGATTCGGAACATTAAAATCAATCGACCAGATGAAAATACAGGAAATTCTGCAATAAAAGAAAAAAGCAAAGATAGGGAAATGGCAAATCAATAGAATAGACCACCCCTTCTCTTATGTTATCCACTTTTCAATTAAAAAAGACTTCTTCTATCAAAGTGAATTCAACGAACCCATCATTTGAATTTTGAATGAAGTAAGATCAAAACGAAACCTATGAAATGGAAATCAAAAAATCCGCTTATCACAATTAATTATATTTGTTCGATATACTGTTGTCAATATAAATGTTGAGAAAAGAATACAATGAAAAAAAAAGAAATTACATTTCCATAATATTCAAAAAAACTTGTGTTGGATTAGCACTACATAGATAGAAAAGGGTTTAGATGGGGGAATCAATAACTAAGAAGTAGAAAAAAATTATACAACCCAAAGCAAAGTGATATAAGAACCCCCCCTTTTTATTTCCGTAAATACGTTTGATTAGGGCGAAGTTCCTTAAAAACCTCTGCCTTCCTTAAAAGATCCTTAACAGTTCCTGTAGGCTGAGCACCTTTTTCAAGGAAATAGAGAATAGCAGGAACGTTTAAATAAGTTTGATTCTTTATCGGATCATAAAAACCCACTTTCCGAAGATCTCTTCCCTCTCTTCGGCATCGAACATCAATTGCAACGATTCGATAGACGGCTCATTGGGATAGATGTAGATAAACAACACCCCCCCTAGAAACGTATAGGAAGTTTTCCCCTCGTACGGCTCGAGAAAAAATGATTCAGAGTTTTCTCTATATATAGAATTCTAATGAATAGGAAAAGGGTCCATAAAATGAATTAGACTATGATTTCACTCATTTTTTTCTTCTTCGCTCCTAAAAAAAACATTTGTACTCATAACTCAAGTTGGATAATTCTCAAAAATGGCTCAAAGGAAAAGCTTTAGGCAATTTTAGTTATTGAGTAGTCTTTAACCCCCCTTTTTGTTTATCTCATATTTGTATTCTTTACTTTGATCCAATTATTGAGACAATTGAAATGGTGTTTCCTTGTTTTGGGATCCTTCCTCTTTGTTTTAAATCATTGGGTTTAGACATTACTTCGGTGTTTCTTAATCTTTTCAAAATGGTAGCAACATACCCCTTTTGTGATTTCTTTCTCCCAAAGAATCATACGCAGACTTGATTCTCGCGTGATACACTTTGGATCAAAAGAGTTTTCTTAATTCCAACAAATTTGATTTTTTAATTCAAACTTGCTGAAATCGGATCCTTTCGGTTTCTATATCGAAGATCTACTTACGAAGTTGTTTCAATTTATTGATTGGCATTAACCCTAGATCCTTGCCCCCGAGAAATTTATTTTTTTCTACTCGAGCTCCATCATGTACTATGTTTATTTACATTACAACCCAACAAAAAGAGGGGTTAGAGTGGAACAAATGATGTCGAGTCGAGAGCACCCTCATTCTGATATAAAATAAAATGGTGGGTGTAAGAATAATCCACATCGGATCGCGTCCTTCAAGTCGCACGTTGCTTTCTACCACATCGTTTCAAACGAAGTTTTACCATAACATTCCTCTAATTTGGAACCCTTATGAAATTGATTCAATTATGAAATCATGAATAGTCATTGGTTCAGTTCAGTCGGTACATAAACATAGTAATTTATCCTTTTTCTTCTATACATAGATGGTAAAGATTGTTCTGAAAAATCTTAGCAAGGCCCATCTTTTTTTGTATCAATGCAACAACTTTTCTAAAAAAAAAAACAAACTAACAGAAATATCTAAGAGAAGTATAGAATTAGTATAACTAACTAATATAAATTATACGAATAAATGTAGTCTTTTTGAATCTCCATCCTCAACTCGATAAGCTAGGGCTAGCTTTAGATTGACATTGACCCAACTCCAACGTCTTCAAATATCAAAGATTCTACTCCTAAGGAATCGTTAAAAATGTTTATAATTGAAATAGGAAACTTTTTCAATATTATTTTTTGAATAAAGTTTGACAGTAAAAGTAAAGACTCCATTTGATCATCAAACAAAGAGAAATCTCTCTTTCTTTTCAAACTGATTCATCAATAATTTAAAGCAGATAACTAAATCGAACAAAAAATCGAATTTCTTTTTTTTTTTTTTTTGTGTGAAATGGCTAAAAAAGACTGATATACGGGAAGAGTTAGGCCCTTTGGATTCTTATTTTATCAATCAGATGGACGACTAGAAGGTTTTCATATTTATCAGATAGACTGAACACCCGTTATGGATATTCTATGTTAAAAATTTCTATTTTCACATTGAAGCAATTCCAATTCTTTTTCAAAAAAATCGAAAGACTGCTGTCACTGAAATACACCGAAATCAAACAATACATATAAGCTAAGCATTTCCTCATTTATCTGTATTTTCATATTTTGTTTAACCTGAGGTTAAGTAATCTTTCTGCAATTTTGCCATTCAAGTGAATAAATGTATGAGTCACCCCCCGTCTCAATTGTTAAATATATTTACAATTATTCATTAACGCCAACCACCAACTACTTACAAAGTTCAAAGAAAATACATGGGTTACATATGTAACTTGATTTTTTGTTAATGTGATTCGAACAGACACAGAGATTGAAATTCATAAATATCTTCGGTTACTGATTAACGGCCATCTACTCCCCAAATTCAATGGGAATGATGATTCATAAATCTAAAAAAGATCTCTTTTTTAAGTCCTTCCTACTATATTATTATTAGTTTACCCTAACCCAACCTTAAAAGACGTAATCCCATTGAGAAAATGGAATTAGTACCAAGAAGCCCCTCTTACTCTTATTTAAGAATTCAGAGATCCACAGAACGTTAAGATTACTAATTGGGATACCTTATTTAAGTTTAGGGGACTGGAAAAAATAAATAGGGAAAATAGGCGCCTTCGCATTTTGATTCAAAAAAAAAATCATTGAAAATCCAAATAGAGATGGGACCTAAGGTTTTTCTAAGTAACTAACTTCCCTCACTATGAAGTTAGTGGGCATATAATGAAAAGCCCACCCTTTTTGAATTCGCACTTTTGTGATCTATGTTACCATCTTACCTGGATCAAAAATATATTCAGTTCCACCTGCATGTCATTTGCAGTCAATCCCATTCAGTTTGTTGTGAAAAAAAGATAGAGATAGGATGCTTCTCTGAATCATTAAAAATCAAAAAAGAAACAAAAATCACACTCTATGACTAATATTCTACCTTTAATTTAAATAGAAGTTTAAATTCAAAAAAGGAATCCTTATTCTGTATTCTGATAGAATGGATACACTCTGGGACGAAAGGATTCGAACCTCCGAATAGCGGGACCAAAACCCGTTGCCTTACCACTTGGCGACGCCCCATTTAGATTTCTATTCGACACTACTAAAGTGTAATATGGGTGTTGTGTGTTCGTCAATTCCAGTCCAACTATCTATAGAAAATCTTTTTCTAGAGTAGATTAGATTCTTGTTAGGATTTTGACACATGTAGATATAGAATTCAACAAAATTTATTGATCATTACATATAATTCAATTAAGATATTGTATGAAAGTATGATTTCTTCTATTCTCTTTTGAGAATTAGAGGATTTTTGATTGGGTGGGTTCAAAGAAAAAGAAGGGCTTTTTGTCTACCTTACTTCATTTTTCCTTATTTATATCAATAACTCAACCAAAATGCAATTATCTCCAAGAACAAAATGTCTGTTATGCTTAATATCTTTAGTTTGATCTGTATCTGTCTTAATTCTGCCCTTTATTCGACTAGTCTTTTCTTCGCCAAATTACCTGAGGCCTATGCTTTTTTGAATCCCATCGTAGATGTTATGCCAGTCATACCTTTGTTCTTTTTTCTCTTGGCCTTTGTTTGGCAAGCTGCTGTAAGTTTTCGATAAAATATTTAATACTATCCTAGAAAATTCATGATTTGTTCGAGACATAAATTCTAACAATTCAGAAGATCAACTAAGTCTTACAGTATGAACCTTCGATTCAAACATGGAAAGTCAGGGATAACCTCGAGAAATCAAAATCCGGCTCGACCCATTTCGCCATTCTGACCTTTTTTCCAACAAAAGCCCCTAAATAGGGTTAGGTTAGGGTCACCCACAATATCTAATTGGGGGTATGAAATCCATTTTTGGTAATGAAGGACTCTTATTACAAATGACTTTGAATTTCAGAAAATCCTTTTCTATTTCTAGAAATCACTTCATTTTTGGTGTCAAAATAGAATAGTTAGAATATTCTAAAATTTAGAATATATAGTATAAAAAATGGAGGATCTATTCTCTTTTCTCGTTTTTTTTTTCAAAAAAAATGATCTTGGAGATTGTGTCATGCTTACTCTCAAACTTTCCGTTTACACAGTAGTGATATTCTTTGTTTCTCTGTTCATCTTTGGATTTCTATCAAATGATCCAGGACGTAATCCTGGACGTGAAGAATAAAAAGGGTTTTTCATTTTCCTTGCTTGATTTTATTTCTTAGGATTTTGTTATCTATTCCACACGCTGAACTAGGCAAAAAAGGATTTGCAAAATTTGAAAGATAACTCAATCATCAAAGGAAACGGAAAGAGAGGGATTCGAACCCTCGGTACGAATAGCTCGTACAACGGATTAGCAATCCGCCGCTTTAGTCCACTCAGCCATCTCTCCCAATTGAACAAGAGAATAATGACTATGTTACATTACACATGAAGTAAGAAAAAAGTCTTGCTTTCTCTTTCTTTATTATATAGATATGTACAATTTTGACCAGCAATTTCATTTAGATATAAGTAAGGGCTCGAAAGATCCAATAGACAAATATAAAGACAAATAAAGAAGACCCCTTTGATTTTGTTCCCCTTATTCCCATGGCCTGGCCTGGTCAACACCTAGCCGGGCCTTTTTTTGTTCCAACAAATCCTAGCTAAAAGATTTTATCTGGTTTGAACACAAAAATGCTTGCTATTAAAGCAGCAATAAAAAGATGAGGGGTTATTTCCATTCTTATATATCTATTAGAATCTATTAGATTCTTATTCTATGCTATTCTATTTAATTTATATAAAATCAAAGTCTCTTTTCTTATTATTCCTTTTTGAGTTACTTGACAACCTTACGGAAATATAAAATGAAACTGTGGATTCTGAAATAATAATGAATGCTCTGTTATGATTTCAGCTGTTTTAGTGAGCCATATCTATCAAAAACCTCCCAGCAAAAGAAAAAATGGAACTTGTTATTTAATTTAGTTATTTAAAAGAGCCCTCCTTTCCAGAATCTGATTCAATTGAAATCCCCCGCGAAAAACGTCGACACTCTTATTTTCATGATTAGGATCCTATCTTTATTACGCCTAATTCCTCTGTTCGACAAAAGGTTCATTTGTATCTAATAATTCTATTATAGTTATAGCGGCGGGTATAGTTTAGTGGTAAAAGTGCGATTCGTTCTAGTAAGCCCCTTAATAGTTAAGGGATCTTTCGGTTTGATTCATATTCCGATCAAAAACTTTATTTCTTAAAAAGGATTTAATCCTTTACCTTTCAATGACATATTCGAGGAAAAATATGGATTCTCGTGATTTGTATCCAAGGGTCACTTAAAAATGCAAAATTTGGATTATGAAATTACGAAACAAAATTTTATAATTGGATCAATACTTCCAATTGAATGAGTATGCGTAAAAGATCCATGGATGAAGATAGAAAAGT